CAAACCCCCCTTCTTGCCATTAGCAAGAACTTGTTTCAGTTGCGTATCATAAGGAATTCTAACAACTGCTTCAAATACAGTATCAGGAAGCACAGATTGCGGAACCTCAATATCCACGGGCTTATTAGCTAAATGGCAATTGGCACACACAATTCGTCCAGTTGCTTCTCGTGGATTTTCATAACCCTGCTGCGCAAAAATAGGATATGCATTTGAAATAGATGTCTGAGTTATTACATATATCACGATCGATACAGAAATAAATCGAGTTATCTGCTCCTTTACCCAAGAAAAAGTATTTCTATTTTGCATGGTCCAATCATCGATCCCCAAATTTCTACAATAAATTAGGTAGGTAGCTAGTATAGTTCCCTATCCACAAGTCTGTCATTGTACTGGAATATAGGACGAATACCTTGAATAAACAGGTAGAAGTATAAAGAAAGAGTAAGTCAAATTAAAATTTTGTTATGCACGAAGAAAGATTCTTTCTGATTTGATTGATATCAAGAGATCAAATGAGTTCTTCATTCTCATTCATTCATTGAATGATAAATAACTACAAGTGAAGGAGATACACGATTTAAATAATGGAAAATCCAATATTTCACAATTGTATCTAGAATGACTGGAAAAGTGGAAACAAGACCGGATATAATTTGATCGTTATGTGTCAATCCAAAATCGTTGTAGACCGAACCAATCATTAGTTCCCAACCATGTGGAGAGTGGAATCCGATCCATAAATCAGTGACTAAAAGAATAGAAAAGGCTTTTGTTGTGTCACTTAAGTTATATAAGAATTCCTGAACCCAAGAATTAAGAATGACAAGTTTTTCATTACTCAGAATAAAATAACTACTTAGAATAGCGAAACAGATTATATTTGTCGAGAAATGCAAAATACTATGTAAATTATATTCATTATGTATTTTGACCAATTGTATTGTTTCTTTGTGGATTCCTATACGAAGCTTTTGTAGATGTGTCTCGGGGTACTCCTTTATCATTTCATCCAACAGAAATAGTTGTTCTAATTCTATGAATTTTTCTAGAACGTTCTTTTCTTGAATATCATTCAAGAAAGTTTCGGATTGCCTGGTATTCCACCAATCATTAACCCAGGGTTCCAGACATTTATTAAATGAGAAAGAGACCCACCAGGGTAAAAATACTATAGATGCAAGATATGGAAGAAAAATCAACGCTTTCTTTTTTTTTTTTTCACTTTTCTTTTTTTTTTAATTGTTAATAAACCTGCTTCGTTTTATTTGTTAATTTTATCTTATTTTATATTTCTCTGAAGCATGAGTTCTATAACAAGGTGTGGAACCTATGGATCTATTCTCAATTTTTGTATAATTATTTAGTCCTTTATTTAGTCCTTGATCTAACTAAATGAAATCTTGGGTTTCAATTAAATATAGAAATAGAATAAAGATAGAGTCTGTTTTGGATGAAAAAAAAAATAAGCAAATATTCAGATATTTCAATTGAACAAATTAGAACCAATTGTATTGCATCCTTATTTGTTCTTTTTGATGAATGCTCAAAAACCACTTGAAGAATATTATTCAATTCAAATTTCAAGACGAAAGAACTCTACTGCGGACCAAGTAATTATTTTGAAATGTTTCACCCCCAGGAAAAGAGGAGATATTTCTGAAGAATATTGATGATGAAATCCGAAATAAGTGACAAAACGAGAGATAAATTGGATGGTTATGAGAGATCCAATCTTTGTTTCTCAAGGAGCAAAATTAAAGATAAAAAGAAAGAAGGATTGGTTGACAAATGAGAGAAATTTTATGAAATAAATACGATCTATCTGTATCTCTATCTATCTGTATCTCTATCTAATATATCAATTCTAAAATGGAATTTGGCCCTAAACTAAAAAGAAAAGATGAATTCTCCATTTTGAAATGTCTGGTTTGGGTATATGTAATGAATCTATACTTATTATACTTTTTACTAGTATGAAAGAAAGAATTGAGTTGAACTCCATCATACACGTAAAAAAAATTTGGCAGACGAAAAATGACTTCTTATTATAGTTTAGTCGTTTTGTTCCATATACGTCCCCCTGCTTTTGCTTTATTCTAAGAGTCACCGCCACATCAACAGAACAAAGAAATAGAATCTAGCATGTTCTACTCGAATGAGCATTCTGAAGAAACTTCAGTTAAAAAAAGAAGAAAAGGATTACTGAATTCCTTCCCTCATGCTGAGAAAGTATTTATTCTTCGTTTCATTTCAAAATACTTCAATTGGTACGCGCAAGAAATAGGCTAATTCCGCAGCTTTTTGTTCAATTTCTCGTGGAGTTAAATTCTCATCAGTACGAGTCAAGGGAATAGTTCCCTGGCCCCTGACTTCCATATAAAGGACACGGCGAGTATAAAGGCCCTCTTTAACCTCCACTCTGATTGACTGAATATCGCTCATAAGGAAGCGAAGGAAGATACGACGATTTTTTCCAGGAAATCCCCAACGAAAAATACACACTATTCTTTCTTTTCTATCGAATCGATCATAACCACTACCTACATTCCATAAAATTGTGCCCCACAAATAGGAGCTAATGAATAGACCCGCAATTCCATAGAAAGACATCACAGTCCCTTGTGGGAAAAAAGATATTTGCTGATATGGAAATACGGATATCAGATCCCTACCAAGATAACTTGAAGTTCCAACGATTAAGAATCCTAGTGAACCTAAAAAAAGGATACAGGCCCAGAAAAAATTACTTGTTTTTCGAGACCCCGTTATAAGTTCTATCCATATATGTTCTGATCGCCAGTTCATACTATACTAGATCCAATTGCATTCGATTGGAATTGGGAGAATAAACCAAATGAATTTGACTTTTATTTTCTTGCTCCCGAGCCGAGGTAACTCTCATCAACTAGCACTTAATGTGAACCATTAGAAATAATTGGTTAGATACATTGACTTTCCACTTTAAATATTTGATGATCCGCTTTTGACCAGAGCTATACCTGCATATACATGCATTTATACAGATATAATGTATACGCATGCAAAACGGCTCTTCCTTTCATTTGTATTTGCAAGGAGTCACATGTCGTACCACATTCCACTAAAAAAATAGATACCTAAATAATGATCCAGTGTTGATTGAAATAACTTGATGAGATTTGGTCCCATACATCGAAGCTAGACAATCTTATTTTTTTGGACATAAAGAAATAAAGAAGCCATTGCAATTGCCGGAAATACTAGGCCCACCAAAGGCACAAAAATAGAGGGTAAGTTAAAATCTGTCATAGAATGGGTGCCTCAATTTAATATTTGAACCTCTTATAAAGATATCTTATGATAAGTAGTCTATCTTCTATCTATTATATTATAATATAAATATATTATAATATAAATAATATTAAATTATAAAAATAAATAATATTAATAATATTAAGTAATAACAAGAAACGTAAAACTACATTAAATTAAGTGTACCTATTTTTTTTATCTTTCGACACGAATATGTATGATAATTCCATTTAATAAACTTTTTCTTATCCTGTTTTCATTCTTATCTTCTTTCTAAAACTAAAATAATAAAATAATAAGAAGTTTTTATGAGTTCGCGACTCTAACTAATCCGATACAAGAGGGATTCGTCGTAAAAGTCAAAAATGGATTTTTGGAAGATATAGAGATGACTTCTGTTACTACATAGATATTTCTATATTTATTCTATATTTATTAGGCATTCATTAATATATTTACATTAAATTATATTCTAATTATACATCAAACAGAATTTATGTCACCAAACGTCATTTTTATCGGTTTTTGTCACGATGATGAATTATTTATTGCTCACTACAAATAACTGAATCTAGTGCTGTACTTTAATTTTTAAAATTTTAAGTCAAGGGAAGGAAACCGTGGAGCTGAAATAACTCACCCAGAACACCTTTTAAAAGATTACGTGGTACGATTGGATCCAATAAGCCCTTATGGAATGAATACTCAGCCGCTTGTGAACCGTCGGGTACTGTCTTATTCAATGTTTGTTCAATTACTCTTTTACCCGCAAATGCAATGTAGGCATTAGGTTCAGCAATAATGATATCTCCCAACATACCAAAACTAGCTGTAACTCCACCGGTTGTAGGAGATGTAAGAATTGATACATAGAATAACTTTTTATTTAGTTGATAATTATATAAAGCAGAAGATATTTTAGCCATTTGCATCAAGCTCAAACTTCCTTCTTGCATGCGTGCTCCTCCGGAAGCACATACAATAATAACAGGTAGAGATTGATTAGTAGCATATTCGATCAAACGGGTTATTTTCTCGCCGACTACGGATCCCATACTTCCTCCCATGAACTGGAAATCCATGACCCCAATTGCTATGGGAATACCGTTTAATTGACCTATGCCTGTTTGAACAGCTTCAGTTAAACCTGTCTTTCTTTGATAAGAATCAATACGATCTCTATAAGGTTCCTCCTCTGAATGAAATTCAATGGGGTCCGCCGAGACCATACTCTCATCCAGAGGATCCCAAGTACCTGGGTCAATCAAAAGTTCGATTCTCTCTGAACTACTCATTTTCAAATGATATCCACACTGTTCACAAATATTAAGTTTTGACTTAAAAAATTTTTTGTAATTTAATCCATAACAATTTTCGCACTGAACCCATAAATGTCTGTATTTTTTATTTATATCGAAATCATTAGATCTTCCTCTTATATTGAAATCAGTGCTATTAACACTAGTTCTCATACTAGAATTTCTACTTTCACTATCACTTATACTTTCATTACAAATGAAACTATAAACATAACTGTCACTGTAATTATGTGTCCCACCTGAAATGTAACTATCAATACTGATTTCAAAACGCAGATAACTATCAATGCAACTATTAATGTGATTATTCCAACTAGATTGAATAGCGTACATGTAATGATAATAGTAGCGATTACTACTTTTAGATCCACTACTCATATAACT